AAAGCACTCATGGTATCATTATGAATATACAAGCCAAAACTGTGAAAACCTAGAAATATACATACCCAGTTTAGATGTGATATGATTGCATCACGGTGCCTAAGAACACGATCTAATAGATCGTTGTATCGAGTAGTTGGATCGTAATCTCTTACCATAAAAATAGCTGCATGTGCAGCAGCACCAACGACGAGAAATCCACCAATCCACATGTGATGCGTGAACAAAGAAAGTTGTGTACCATAGTCAGTAGCTAAGTATGGGTAAGGAGGCATGGAATACATATGGTGAGCTACAACAATGGTTAAAGAACCTAACAAAGCTAGGTTAAGAGATAATTGAGCATGCCATGATGTTGTTAAGATTTCATAAAGGCCTTTATGACCCTGACCTGTAAAGGGACCCTTATGCGCCTCTAAAATATCTTTCAGGCCATGACCAATACCCCAGTTGGTCCTATACATATGACCGGCTATCAGGAAAAGAATTGCAATAGCTAAATGATGATGAGCAATATCGCTCAACCACAAACCCCCTGTTATTGGATCTAATCCTCCACGAAAAGTAAGAAAATCTGCATATTTTGACCAATTCAAGGTAAAAAAGGGAGTTGCTCCTTCAGCAAAACTAGGATAAAGTTGAGCTAAAAGATCCCTATTTAAGATAAATTCATGAGGAAGTGGTATTTCTTTAGGGTCCACTCCAGCGTCGAGAAATTGGTTAATCGGTAAAGATACATGAATTTGGTGTCCCGCCCAAGAGAGAGACCCAAGTCCTAATAATCCTGCTAAGTGGTGATTCAACATGGATTCTACATCTTGAAACCAAGCCAATTTCGGCGCAGCTTTGTGATAATGGAACCAACCAGCAAAAAGCATTAACGATGCAAAAAACAAAGCACCAATTGCGGTACAATACAGTTGTAATTCACTAGTTATTCCGGAAGCTCGCCAAAGCTGAAAAAACCCGGAGGTTATTTGTATTCCTCGGAAACCCCCACCAACATCACCATTCAATATTTCTTGACCCACTATTGGCCAAACCACTTGGGCACTAGGTCCAATGTGAGTAGGATCGTTTAACCATGCTTCATAATTAGAAAAACGAGCACCATGAAAGTACATGCCACTCAGCCAAAGAAAGATAATGGAGAGTTGACCAAAATGAGCACTAAAGATTTTTCGAGAGATTTCCTCCAAATCACTAGTCTGACTATCAAAATCGTGAGCATCAGCATGTAGGTTCCAGATCCACGTAGTAGTATCAGGACCTTTAGCTATGGTTTTTGAGAAATGACCTGGTTTGGCCCATTGCTCGAAAGACGTTTTTACGGGATCCCTATCCACTACAATTTTCACTTCTGGTTCCGGCGAACGAATAATCATTGAGTCCTCCTCTTTCCGGACAACACATACAAAGAGACCCGCCAATAGTTAAGTTTTTAGTAAACCTCTGAGAGATAGATATTTATAAACATTTCCTTTCTTTCCTATCTCCCATTTTTTTAGTTATTTACTGGAGCAATTATTATATTAAAATCAATTTAGGGCAAGTGTTCGGATCTATTATGACATAGCTTTTGGGCGCGCAATGGACCTTTTAAAAAAGTTTAAATCTTTTCATGGCGTGACGCAAAAATTAATTTTTTGTGCAACTTAGTCTAGTGTATTCGTAAAGGTATTATTATTGTATAAATAATTTAATTATATGAATATACTTTCATGCAGCATAATCTCTTATTAGTCTATTATAAATTACAAGATCAATTATTAATAATTAATAGAATATATTATGATATCTATATTTAACCATTACCTTAAAAAAAGGTATCTTTTATGAGTTATATTCATTCTATATTCTATTGTGTTCCTACCTTTTATTCTTATGAAATAATCTACAAATAAAAAATAAAATTAGTTTCGAAAAGAATATAATGAAATTCCTTGTTGATTGAATCCTACCAGAGAAGGATCTATTTGATTTAATTAATGTATCCAATAACCAAATAAAAAAAAGAGTGGTCTTATTCAAATTCAAACCGCCTTGTGATCTTTAACCAATTACGTGCTTCAATATAATTGCCTGGAGTAAGCGCTATAGCTTGTTTCCAATACTCAGCAGCTTGATCGAACCAAGCCTCTGCAATTTCAGAATCCCCCTGTCGAATGGCCTGTTCTCCCCGGTCGGAATAGGTAAGTAAATTCCTTTCCTTAGAACCGTACTTGAGAGTTTCCTATCTCATACGGCTCCCAATTAATTCTTTTGGCGACCCATCTTAATCCACTTTATTTATTTAACTGAATTCTTTTTTTCCGAAATCCATTTCTTATTTTCTTGGATTAACCAGAAGAAGTTAATTACATAAGTTTTAAACTCTAATTTTAATCAATAAATAATAAATCAGTTTTATCTTTTCTCCCACCTTCATTTCAGAAGAATAAAATATAGGTATCCCCCTATATAATTATTATTATCAGTTTATGAAAGGTAACTATCTCGGTTTCATAGATGTAATTCATATAGAATTTTTGAAAAAGACTTTCTTACATAAGAAAGAAAACTTACTATCTTTGGGATTTGATGCTACACCGCTGCTCAATACTTTAGTGGATCAACTCTATTACATAAGTAGATTCCTAACTCTCATATCATGAGATAAGCAAGCAGTTCTTATTGTATCGATCCAAAGTTAATTAATCTTTACGGTGCTTTCTTTATCAATTGTATCCTTTATCCATAGAATATAAATATATAGGCCATACCCTTTTTTTTTTCAGGTTTTGGTTCCCGCGAAGTATTTTTCCTTGCTACAGCTTCTAAAAATCGTTGTTTTGGACGATGCATATGTAGAAAGCCCTTTCTTTCTAGTATTTACTAGTTCATTTTATCTTTTTTCCTTATTTCTATAGTGGAGATAGTCGCACGTAATGACAGATCACGGCCATATTATTAAAAGCTTGTGGTAAGAACGGATTTCGTTCTAGTGCCCGAAAATAATATTCCAAAGCTTTCGTATGTTCTCCGTTGCTTGTGTGTATAAGTCCTATGTTATAGAGTATATAACTTCGATCGTAGGGATCGCTTTCTAGTCGCATAGCTTCATAATAATTCTGTAAAGCTTCCGCATAATTTCCTTCGGATTGAGCCGACATCCGTTACGGTCGTTTATTCTATTCAAAGAATCTCCGTTCCAGAACCGTACGTGAAATTTGCATCTCATACGGCTCCTCCCTTCTGTGCATAGTATTCTAAAGTGAATAATCCATGGAAGTTAAATTTAATTCTTCTCATTATGAACTGACAGGGGCTAGTATTTTTACAAGAAATTTCTAGCCAGCCTTCCTGCAAGAGCTTTTTTTTTCTTAACACTAATCGTAGCAGTGTCGGATAAAAATGATAACTCAAACAATTTCTTTGTCCTCAACGTCCCTTATTTTCAGGAATTAGTCACTTCAACGATCTTCGATGGTTATACGGGTATCCAAAATACAAACGAGATGGATGTTTATTGTCCTAACCATTCTTATTAGTCCCAATACCAATAAGGAAAAGGGGTAGTTTATAACAAAGTTTTAATCTTGTTGATTCCTAGGTGTAGTGCTTCTTCCCCTATGCTGCCTATCGGTAGTAAGTAAGAGTGACTCATAATACAGAACCCATAGGTTAACCTTTCGCTCAATACTAAAATCAACAATGTAAGCATCTGAGGCTGCATCAATCGAGGATACACGACAGAAGGAATTGTTCCATCTCCAAACTTCACCTTCATCAAGCGTAGTTTTATTTTAATAATTTTATCTTTCTATCTTGAATCATGTTTCTTTATCGTAAGACTCAGGGCTAAAACAAAAAGAATCAAATCGCACCATCTCTGTAATAGGTAAATGCCTCCTTTTCTCCTGAAGTTGTCGGAATTATTTGTAATAAGATATTGGCCACAATTGAGGAGGTCTTATCAATAAAATTTCCATTTATACGAGATCTAGGCATAATTAGCAATCCATTTTTAATTCTTCTCATTTCCCTCGTCGAAGAAAGATGATCTCACAAACAAAGGAATTCTACAGTACGAAATAACATAAAAATAGACTAAAAGATGGACTTTATACTCAAATAGTTTTTTTTGAAAAATAAGAAATACTAAATATTTTTATCTAATTATTATCTTACTTAAGTAGTATAACAGTGAACAAAAGTATTACTATTAAGTTAAAGAATCAATAATTTTATTTTCCTGCAGATTGGATTCTTATAATTATAGAAATTTGTATTTCATCATGATAAAAAAAAAAGGAATATTTTTATTCTTTGAAGATTTTCTTTTTTTATTAGATTAGAATTGATTAGCTGTATCTGTACTGCAAGAATAGCATTAATTCGCTATTCGGTCAGTTTCTGATCAATAATAAGAAAGAAAGATTATGCCGGAAAGATGGCCGAGCGGTTCAAGGCGTAGCATTGGAACTGCTATGTAGGCTTTTGTTTACCGAGGGTTCGAATCCCTCTCTTTCCGTTTTTGTAACTTCAACTAATTCGTCAATGTTACCGATCGCAATGGATCAAATAAAATAACAATGAATAAAAGAATTCCTCTCCCAACAATAAGAACTTTATTTGATAGAGATTCCGTGTACATAAAAAACAAAGTACCTAAAAGGTTGCCAATTTCGGTCTTAATTTCCGGTGTATCCTTTTGTAATATGTAAAAGGAGATCCAAGCTCTGAATTGACTTTGTCAAAAGGGGGGAAAGTTTTCCTCATTTCGTTTTCGGTAGGCTCAAATCTGACGGGAATAATATTCTACGACTAACAACTCATTAATTTTTAAACCCACCGATTTACTATCTATTACTTTATTTATGAATCCTTTATGTTGGGATGAATCGACAGTCAAATGTTGCGGCAATTCCTGGCGGGAGAATGAGTCAATATAATTTTGAACCAGAGCTTTTGATCTTTGTTTATCTTTTGTAGTAATAATATCTTGGGGTTTGCAACGATAACTTGGTATATCTACTATATGGCCGTTAACTAAAATATGTCTATGATTAACTAATTGCCTGGCTCCAGGAACGGTCGAAGCCATACCCAATCGAAAAATAATGTTATCCAAACGCATCTCGAGTAATTGTAATAAGACCTGACCCGTTGATCCTTTTGCTTTTCTAGCGATATGCACATATCTAAGTAATTGTCGTTCTGTTAGACCATAATGAAAACGCAATTTCTGTTTTTCTTCTAGACGAATGCGGTATTGTGATCTTTTCCCAGAACGCGATTGGTTTTTAAGATCACTTCCGGATCTAGGTCTTTTACTAGTGAGTCCCGGTAAAGTTCCTAGACGGCGTATTTTTTTGAAACGAGGTCCTCGGTAACGAGACATAAAAACTCCTTTTTTTTATTGAAACGTAAATTTCAATATTTAAATAATAAATCTAAATTAAAACTGAACTAAATAAAAAAAAAGAAATATACTAAAGTACTACAAAATAGTATGTTGTTCCTAAATAAAAAGAATTATATCAATATATTGTATTCATATTCAGATAAATTATATATATAAGTATATATAAAACAGATAATATAAGAAAAGAATTTAAGGCTACGTTTTATGGTTTCTAGAGATCTAATTTAATTTCTCCAATGCTTTTTTTTTATTCATACTTGTAGGTTATTACGACATAAAAGACAAGCTATTTTGAAAAAAAAAAGGAAGAGTTTTTCAATATTTGGATAAATTATCGATCAATTATGGAAAAAAAACAAATAAAAAAAAAAGCCGGCTATCGGAATCGAACCGATGACCATCGCATTACAAATGCGATGCTCTAACCTCTGAGCTAAGCGGGCTTACATAAAAAGAACATAAATTGTGCAAAATCGTGCATAGGAACTTAATAAACCAAAAAGACCTCGGTTACTGTATATTTCTAATTGTTTGTTATTTTTGTTTTATTAGTATATATTAATTAATTCTATTTTAACAATTACTTATTAATAAATTTCTACTTTTTTTTATTTATATGTTATTCTATTTCAATCCTAGAATATATCATTATATATAATAAGAATATATAATAGGAATATAAAAAATATCCTTATATAAAAGATCATTAACCTCAATACCCAATAGAAATTTTTTTATATTCTATTTCTTCACTTTATAACAAATATATATATATTTAATTCCTATTTAATTTCTTATATATTTGTATTCTATTTTCATTTTTTTATATTTTCATTTCGTTCCTTTTTTTAGATTTACCTAATAAAAAAGTATAATAAAGAGAAATACGGAATCCAGATCATAATTAGGTATTCTTCTTATTTCATTCAGATCGGAAAAGAATAGCGTAAAAATAAGAGGGAGTATCGATCGTTCTAGTATTTTAAATAACGATGAAAAAATAAAAATGTAGAACTTATAGATTAGATGCCAAATATATCTATCTATATTGAATTGTAGATATATCAATGATAGAATCTTTTTAAATTCGAACAAAAAAAAGTATAGGTTATTCAATAGAGATGGAATGAAAGAGGGTAAATAGAAAAGCATATACTTTTTCGATATATGAATTGATATTTTATTAATTCCATGGGAAAATTAGGGTCTCAACTCAAAGGGGGATATGGCGAAATCGGTAGACGCTACGGACTTAATTGGATTGAGCCTTGGTATGGAAACCTACTAAGTGTTAACTTCCAAATTCAGAGAAACCCTGGAATTAAAAATGGGCAATCCTGAGCCAAATCCTTAGCTTAAAAAAAACTTTTTTCTATATTTATAATTTTATATTTTCTATATATTTTAGATTTTCCATATTCTATTATACCATTATATATATATATAAATTAGAAACTAAGAATTTAAAAAGGATAGGTGCAGAGACTCAATGGAAGCTGTTCTAACGAATGAAGTTGTTTGCATTTGGTAGGGGGAATAATTCTATCCGAATTACAGAAAGGAAAGATGACCTTATATACCTAATACGTACATATACATACTGACATATTAAACAATCAATAATAATGACGACCTTAATTTAGAATTTATATAAAAAAAATTCTATGAAAATTTTACGATTTCTTGTGAATCCATGCCAATAAAAGTGGAACGAATAATCGGATATTCAGTAATTAAATCATTCATTCCAAAGTCTTATTTCTCATTAAAACAAAAAAATATTAATAGGACGAGAATAAAGAGAGAGTCCCGTTCTACGTGTCAATATCGACAACAATGAAATTTATAGTAAAAGGAAAATCCGTCGACTTTATAAATCGTGAGGGTTCAAGTCCCTCTATCCCCAATAAAAAAAAATTTATTTCCTTACTTTTTCCGCTCCGCTGGTGGTTCAAAATTCGCTACATTTAACATTCACTCTATTGTTTCCAGATGAATCTGAACAAATAAAAAAAAGGAATTGGATAGATACGATATACGTGCAAATCCACATATATGGACAAGTAATCCCGATTGTAGAATCATTCATAGTCCATATATCCTTACACTTATCAAAGATAAGTCTTCTTTTTTTTAAATAAAAAAAATTCTAGGGACTAAGTACGATTTTTATCGTACTTAGTCCCTAGAATTGACATAAATATGAGTCCTCTATTTATTCTATTAGACGACTCATGTTATAGAATAAAAAGGAATCGTTGGGATAGCTCAGTTGGTAGAGCAGAGGACTGAAAATCCTCGTGTCACCAGTTCAAATCTGGTTCCTGACATGTAATTAATTTATATCAATCAAATTCATAAAAATAACTGGATATACTTTTTTTAGTTTTATAACACGACACATATTTATTCATATAAATATAGAGAAATAGACCTCCTTTTTTATAGATAAATATTATGTAAATAGGTATTCCATACTAAAAAATTTAGATTATCTTTCATTCAAAAAAAAAGAGAAGTTGAAGGATAGAAATAAACAGAATCCATTTTACAGTACAAATTCCCTTTTTAATTCGACCCCTTTTGGTGCATTTTTTATTTTCTTTCATATTCTATCTATTTCTTCATTCCCGCATATGTTACTTTACGGGTATGGTATGGAGTCTATCTAATATATGCGTGATACAAAACAAAATTCATGGCATAAAACCTTTTAAATTTATTCTACTGCCTATATCCAGCCAAAATGGATATGATATACTATAAAACAAACCCAGGAATCTCAATTAAAATGAAACCCTTTTTTAACCTAACCCACGCATAATATAAAATAAATTATGGCCCATTCATTTAGAACAGAAAAAAAGATAGCTTGACTGGCAATATAGAGTCGTGTCATATAATCATAAAAGGAAACATTAGTTTTTTATCATTCAATGAGCATCTTGTATTTCATAAAAATTGGGAGTAATATAGTCTTTACGTAAAGGCCAGCCTATCCAACTTTCAGGCATCAAAATACGCTTAAGACGTGGATGATTATTATAAATAATTCCCAACATATCATAGGATTCCCGTTCTTGAAAGTCGGCACTTTTCCAAATCCAGAAAACGGACGGAATTATGGGATTCTTCCTTGGGATAAAAACTTTTATGCATACTTCTTCCGGTCGATCCACACCGTACTGTATTCTCGTAAGATGATACACACTAGCTAACAATCCGCCAGGCGATACATCATAAGCACACTGAGAGCGTAAATAATTGTAACCATATACATATGAAATGACAGCAATGGAGTCCCAATCCTCCGGTTTTATTTGTAAAGTTTCTATTCCTTGGTAATCGAAACCCAAAGACCTATGAACTAGCTCATGCTTGACTAGCCAAACAGATAAACGACCCTGCATCTTCTTGATCTCTCCCACATTTTTCTATGAAGATTTCATATTTACAATGAAATTTATAAAAATTGACCTTTGTTATTCGTTACAAAGAAAATGTATTTACCTAATTCACCAATTCGTGGGAAAATTTCGAATTTTTGGATTTGAAAAAAGTTTCATCAGATCTTTCTGAAATAGCTGGTGATTGATAGAACAATCTTTGATCATAATTTCCAATATGGGTACTGCGTCGAACATGAAACTTGTGATTGGTAGTAAAGGATCTATTTTGCTGTTGAGACCCAATCCTATCTTCATAGATTTCTCGAGATATCTTCTTACGAAGTTTCGTTATAGCATCAATAACTGCCTCTGGCTTAGGTGGGCAGCCTGGTAAATAGACATCTACAGGAATTAGTTTATCAACTCCCCGAACGGTACTATAAGAATCGGTACTGAACATTCCCCCTGTAATAGTGCAGGCACCCATAGCAATGACATATTTTGGTTCAGGCATTTGTTCATATAATCTTACTAAAGAGGGAGCCATTTTCATTGTTACTGTGCCGGCTGTTAAAATAAGGTCCGCTTGTCTAGGACTCGATCTTGGTACCAATCCATAACGATCAAAATCGAATCGTGAACCTATTAATGAAGCAAATTCAATGAAACAACAACTAGTACCGTACAAAAGTGGCCATAGACTGGATAGTCTTGACCAATTCGAAAGATCATTCGATGTAGTCGAAATAACGGAATTCGGGATTGTTTGGTCAACTAATGGAAACTCAATCAAATTAATAACTGTCTCCATTTCTTTTTTTCCTTTCTTTTTTTCATTGTCTGAATAGTCAGGAGCTAATACCATTCCAATGCCCCTTTTCGCCATGCATAAACTAAACCAACAATTAGGATAAGCACAAAAATTAAAGCTTCTATAAATACGGATACGCCCAATACATCAAAACTCATTGCCCATGGATAAAGAAAAACGGTTTCAACATCAAAAACAACAAAAACTAGAGCAAACATGTAATAACGAATTCGAAATTGTACCCAAGCATCCCCAAAAGGTTCTATACCCGATTCATAACTGGAGAACTTTTCTGTTCCTTCACTAATTGGGGCTAAAGCCCCAGAAATTACAAATGCCAAGATAGGAATAACACTTGATATTATTATAAATGCCCAGAAAATATCATATTCGTAAAGCAAAAACATAGAAGCACTCCTAATTAATGTGTACTGTACTGAATTACTCGATTCTAATTGTCAATTCATCCAGAACTTATTAGGTGAAATATAATTTTTTTTATTAAATTTCAGAGTTTCATTATTTTTTTGTAAAGCCTGTCTCGCTTAAAAATAAATTCAACAGAATTTCACTTACATTTCCATTCTATTCATATATTATATTGTAGACATATTATGCTTTTACACAAAAAAGTCCCCCCCCCCTTTTTTTTTATTGGTTTTTTTAGATTTTGCAATTAATTTAAGAAATTAATTAAATAAAACTTTTTTTTATTAAAATCCCCAGAGAGAGTTATTGCAGATTCGATATAGATATTTAAATATCATCTAATGATAAAACTGTTGGATTCCCTCCCTTTGTTCTATATTTTTTTATTTCTTAATCCTTTTATTAAGAAATTTCTTTGGTTGAATTGGGAGGAACCCTTACTTACATATACAAACGCATAACTTCTATACCAAAATGAGAAACCTTAAATCTTTATTATACCAAGTCCTTTGAGAAACAATAACAATTAAGTTATTTAATTCAAGTTGGAATAAAAGAGTCATGTCATTCCGTTCCAACAAAATGATAAATAGACTAATTTACATTTCAATAAATTTATTAGAAATGTAAATAAATTCAAGTAAGATTTTCTCTCATCTCGTGTACAAATTTGTATTGAAAAGAAAAATATTTTTTTCTTCCTATGAAGAATTCCGTTTCTTATAATTGAATAAAAAAATAAGTTTTTATTGCAATCCAACACGGAACGAAAGAGACAATATACAGAATGCGTAGAAGATATACTTGCCTTGGTCTATGGTCTAAAACAAAAACCAAAGGATAGAAAAAAATCTACCAAGCAATTGCAAAGACCCATAAAATTAATTATGAATCTAACAAGAAACCATAGAAATATGGAAGAAATATGGAGTCCTTTAGTCTTAGATCTTATCTTGTATATGTAAAGTTATAGGTAAGGTTTGTCTATTTTGTACATATTTATAGATATAATTTCTTGATATGGATATATAGAAAAGAAGGTATATACAAATATTATAAGAAAGGTGGCGTAGGTTCGCTCATTCTTTATTCGGCTCAATCCTTTTTTAATAAAAAAAGGATTGGGCCGAGTTTAGTTAATTACACTTAGAAGAATAAACAAGAGTTACTGAATTATGCACGTTTATCTAGTCTAGTCTATTGTGTCTACCGGTTTGAATTCGAATTTGATCTCTTTCCACACTTCACAAGCAGCGGCAAGTTCAGGGCTCCATTTGCAAGCTTCACGGATAATTTCATTACCTTCACTAGCTAGATCACGCCCTTCATTACGAGCTTGTACACACGCTTCTAAAGCCACCCTATTAGCTACCGCACCCGGTGCATTTCCCCAAGGGTGTCCTAAAGTTCCTCCGCCAAACTGTAGTACAGAATCATCTCCAAAGATCTCAGTCAGAGCAGGCATATGCCAAACATGAATACCCCCTGAAGCCACAGGCAAAACACCCGGCATAGAGACCCAATCTTGAGTGAAAAAAATACCACGGCTTCGGTCTTTTTCAATAAAATCATCACGTAATAAATCAACAAAACCCAAAGTCATCTCGCGTTCACCTTCTAATTTACCTACTACTGTACCAGAATGAATATGATCTCCACCAGACATACGTAATGCTTTAGCTAATACACGAAAATGCATACCATGATTCTTCTGTCTATCAATAACCGCATGCATTGCGCGGTGAATATGAAGAAGTAAACCGTTGTCTCGGCAATAATAAGACAAGCTAGTATTTGCAGTGAATCCTCCTGTTATATAGTCATGCATTACGATAGGGACTCCTAACTCTCTTGCAAATACGGCTCTTTTTATCATATCTTCACACGTACCCGCAGTAGCATTCAAGTAATGCCCTTTAATTTCACCCGTTTCGGATTGTGCTTTATAAATAGCTTCAGCACAAAATAAGAAACGATCTCTCCAACGCATAAATGGTTGTGAGTTCACGTTTTCATCATCCTTGGTAAAATCAAGTCCACCACGAAGACATTCATAAACAGCTCTACCATAGTTTTTCGCGGATAATCCCAATTTTGGTTTAATAGTACATCCCAATAGGGGACGACCATACTTATTCAATTTATCTCTTTCAACCTGGATTCCGTGGGGTGGACCTTGGAAAGTTTTGGAATAAGCAGGAGGAATTCGTAGATCTTCCAGACGTAGAGCTGAAAGAGCTTTGAACCCAAACACATTACCCACAATGGAAGTAAACATGTTGGTAACGGACCCTTCTTCAAAAAGGTCTAAAGGATAAGCGATATAAGCAATAAATTGATTTTCAGTACCAGCAACAGGATCGATGTGGTAGCATCGCCCTTTGTAACGATCCAAACTAGTAAGTCCATCAGTCCATACAGTTGTCCATGTACCCGTAGAGGATTCGGCAGCTACTGCAGCCCCTGCTTCTTCAGGTGGAACTCCCGGTTGAGGAGTTACTCGGAATGCTGCCAAGATATCAGTATCCTTGGTTTCATATTCAGGAGTATAATAAGTCAATTTGTAATCTCTAACACCAGCTTTAAATCCAGCACTTGCTTTAGTCTCTGTTTGTGGTGACATAAGTCCCTCCCTACAATTAATGAATTAATAATTCTCACAATGACAAGGTCTACTCGACATGGAATAAGCGTGAATTTAATTTTTGAAAAAAAAAAGATTCCAAAAATTTTCAATTAAACTAAAATTTTCTACTAATTTAATCAATAAAATAAGACCACGTATTTGATTTTCACCAAATACATTATTATTGTATACTCTTTGATATGTATGACGCAACCCAATACTTGTTTTGTAAGTTTATAATTTATAAAAATCCTCTTTTTTTTATTTGCATTTAAATATCTAATATATACTAAAGATAAATTCGGTCTTGACACTGATATATGTTGTATATGTAACTTCTATATGTGAAAATAAGCATAATTAATCCATAAAAAAGTATAAAAAAAGAATAGACTAAAATCCATATAAAAAAAGGAAATAACAATATCTAATGAGAAATAATGAATTAATTATAAATCGAATTTAAGTTCAAAATTCTATATCTATAAATAATAAAACCCTAATATGAATGAAATTTGATATAATGATAGATAAATGAGTCGTCATACTTCCTCATTTTTTATTCTTATACTTGTGATTTTGTTGATACTTTGAAATTGCTATTTTAAAAAAGGGTTAGTTGAACTTGAAAATAAAATTATTGAATGAGTAAATGATTGAATTCTATTTGGTCGGTTGGACGATATTGACTAAATTGAGTACTAACTTTCTTATGGATTCCCATGCCTTATTGAATTAATCGATCCACTTGCCATCGGACATTTTATTTTCGAGTCATAAATATTCCCAATAAATTTTGACATATTTTACTTTATCATGATTATGACAACGAGTCTTACTACTTCCCCAATTTCTGCAATTAAAGAAAAAAACTAGGGCGAATTGTTCAAATTATTGGCCCCGTACTGGACGTTGCTTTTCCACCGGGGAACATGCCTAATATTTATAATGCGTTAGTAGTTAAGAGTCGAGATACTGATGGTCAGCAAGTAAATGTAACTTGTGAGGTACAGCAATTATTAGGAAATAATCAGGTTAGAGCTGTAGCTATGAGTGCAACAGATGGTCTGACAAGAGGAATGGCAGTGATTGACACGGGAGCTCCATTAAGTGTTCCAGTCGGCGGGGCTACTCTCGGGCGCATTTTTAACGTTCTTGGAGAACCCGTTGATAATTTAGGTCCTGTAGATACTGGCACAACATCTCCGATTCATAGATCTGCACCCGCCTTTATACAATTAGATACAAAATTATCAATCTTTGAAACTGGTATTAAAGTAGTAGATCTTTTAGCTCCTTATCGTCGTGGAGGAAAAATTGGACTTTTTGGAGGGGCTGGAGTGGGTAAAACAGTACTCATTATGGAATTGATCAACAACATTGCTAAAGCTCATGGGGGTGTATCTGTATTTGGTGGAGTAGGCGAGCGCACTCGTGAAGGAAATGATCTTTATATGGAAATGAAAGAATCCGGAGTTATTAACAAAAACAAAATTGCAGAATCAAAAGTAGCTTTAGTCTATGGTCAAATGAATGAGCCGCCGGGAGCCCGTATGAGGGTGGGTTTGACTGCCCTAACCATGGCGGAATATTTCCGGGATATTAATGAGCAAGATGTACTTCTATTCATTGATAATATCTTTCGATTCGTTCAAGCGGGATCAGAGGTATCTGCCCTCTTAGGTAGAATGCCTTCCGCGGTAGGTTATCAACCTACCCTTAGTACGGAAATGGGTTCTTTGCAAGAAAGAATTACTTCTACCAAAGAAGGATCAATAACTTCCATTCAAGCAGTTTATGTACCTGCAGATGATTTAACAGACCCTGCCCCTGCCACGACATTTGCACATTTAGATGCTACTACCGTACTATCAAGAGGATTAGCTGCCAAAGGGATTTATCCAGCAGTGGACCCTTTAGATTCAACATCAACTATGCTCCAACCTTGGATCGTTGGTGAGGAACATTATGAAATTGCGCAAAGAGTTAAGGAAACTTTACAGCGTTACAAAGAACTTCAAGATATTATAGCTATTCTTGGTTTGGACGAATTATCCGAAGAGGATCGTTTAACCGTAGCAAGAGCACGAAAAATAGAACGTTTCTTATCCCAACCCTTCTTCGTAGCAGAAGTATTTACGGGTTCTCCAGGGAAATATGTGGGTCTTGCAGAAACAATTAAAGGGTTTCAACTTATACTTTCCGGAGAATTAGACAGTCTTCCCGAACAAGCCTTCTATTTAGTGGGTAACATCGAAGAAGCTACCGCGAAAGCTACCAACTTAGAATAGGAGTGGAGAGCAAATTGAAGAAATGACCTTAAATCTTTGTGTACTAACCCCTAATCGAATTATTTTTAATTCCAAAGTGAACGAAATTATTTTATCTACTAATAGTGGACAAATCGGTGTATTACCAAACCACGCCCCTATTGCCACAGCTGTAGATATAGGTCTTTTGAAAATCTGCCTCAAGGACCGATGGTTAACAGTGGCTTTAATGGGAGGTTTCGCTAGAATAGGTAATAATGAAATCACCATTTTAGGAAATGATGCAGAAATAAGTACTGATATTGATCCAAAAGAAGCTAAGAAAGCTCTTGAAATAGCTAAAACCAACTTGAGTAAAGCAGAAGGTAAGAGACAAACAATTGAGGCGAATTTAGCTTTAAGGCGAGCTAGAACGCGAGTCGAATCTATCAATGTCATTTCCTAGTGAAGTCTATCAATCAATGTCATTTTCTGTTAGTTAATATACCAGAACAATTAAAAGAAGTTATCCTTATTTATACTTCATTTTTTAATTCCGATAATTTAATACAATCAAGTATAATCTGAAACAAAAAAATATGTGTAAAAAAACTTATTAGATACCGTTGGTTCCGGTATCTAATAAGTTATACCTACTATTGGATTTGAACCAATGACTTCTGCCGTATGAAAGCAATACTCTAACCACTGAGTTAAGTAGGTTATTTCTCGCTACAAAGAAAAAAAGAGACCCCCCACTTCGTAAATTATAGATGGAATCTTACTTCTAGACAATACCAATCAATTCTTAATAAGAAATCAAAAAGTTATTAAAGAGTTATCTTCCGGATCATTAAATATTTATCTTGGTAATAAATTAATATTAATCTTGACAAGAAATTACCAATATGGTAAGATATCTATGACAAGGGCTATAGCTCAGTTAGGTAGAGCAACTTGTTTACACGTGCGCCAATGCTTTTTAAGAAAGTACATTATGCAATTAATATATTTGGTTTTATTGAGAAATGAATGTCTTACTCCATGAATTCGAAAGAATAAGAGGACAATAGCCTGACAAATATTTATTTGGTTCAATCTGATTCAGATACCAATTCAGATGCCAAATGGAACTCATCATTGATTTGAGAATTGATAAGGTAAATACTAAGTCTATTCAATGCTAGGCATAATGAGTATAAGGGCCTCAAAATAACCTTTTGTCGTCCTATGAACTTTAAGGTGTATAAAGTCTCATATTTTACTCTTGGAGCGTACGATAGAGACTCGATTTAACTTTTTAAGTTGCATTTGAATCTAGGCCGGAGGCAGACCTACGTCAAGGCAATCCCTTTTTTTAAACACTTTGGTATTGCTCTTGGGTCAGAATCTAAGTAATGAATCAGAGCACATGGAGCCATCTCACTATCTTCTTTTTTTACTGTAAAAATAAGAAAAAATATGGTGAACTAACTGATCTTGTCATCAGTTGATGAAAGAGCCCAATGCAACAAAATGCATGTTGGGTCTTTGAAACAGTTTGAATCATTTAGATATTTATTAGTTTGATCTGTTTTACCGAGAAGGTCTACGGTTCGAATCCGTATAGCCCTAGGGATTGCATTCACATTCTTTATTTGTATTTTATAATTTTTATTTCATCATTAGTGCTTATTTGTGTTGGGTTGGCAAAGCAATTAATTTCGATAGATTCAATCCAATTCATATTTTTCAAATCTTGGACAAAAAAGCTTTTCTTATTCATTAATCTTCGTGAGTGAAATTTCCGTAAGTTAATTACGTAAAACCCCTTTTTTTCCTCTCCATAATCAAAAAGTATTGGTGAGACACTTTTTTTTGGTATACTCAATCCTTGTTCATTTTTGAATTGAAAATAATAACAAGACCCTGGTTATAAATTACAACTTAACCCCAATCCAATCTACTTGGAAATTAAATTGCACAGAGCTAGGGACCCCTCCCTTTTCTTGAAAAACCGGGGTCCTATACTAAAAGTATTAACGCTCGTGTCTTCTTCTATGAGTTAAACTTGCTTGAACTACTTTTTGTATAAAGATAATTATTTCTTTCACTATGTATTCTTTATTTTATTAATTAACGATCTTACCAATTCAATTGGATTTATATGTTTAATTAGTATGGGAAATAAAATAATAAAATAATTATTGACTATTCATCTATTATATTTACAAATAAAGGGCAAGAAGAAGCTATGGAAAAAAGGCAGTTCAATTCAATGTTATATAATAAGGTTGGGTGTGAGCTAAATAAATCAATGTATGGTTTTGGTCCTATTCGTGGGTGTATTAGGGAAAATGATAACCTCATTCTAAACGATACAAATAAAAAAAAAAAATTGAGTGCTAGTGCGAGTTGTAATTGCGGTAGTGTTGATTATTTAGTTAATATTAGGGACTCTTGGAGTTTGATCTCCGATGACACTTTTTTAATTATAGATAATAATGGCGACGGTTTTTCAGTATATTTGGATATTAAAAATAGTATTTTAAAGATTAAGATTAACAATTCTATTTCTTTTATGAATAAACTAGAAAGTTTTTTTTCTAACTATCTGAATTTATCTAGTTGTCCGATTCGTGGATTTAAGAGTTATTATTATAATTACATGTCTGATACTCAATCTAGTTGTAATAATAGTTGGATTAATAGTTATCTTCATTTTGAAATCCGTACTTACATTAAGGGAGATACTGACAATGACAGTTCTCTTTCGAATTCTATTTGTATTAAACTTAAAAAGAATTTTATTTATATTAAAAAGAAGTTTATTTGTATTAAAAAAAATAAAAAAATAAAAAATAAAAGTTCTAGCATGAGAACTCGTAGTTATTCTCATAGAAGTAGAAGAAAAAAAAAAAGAAAAAGCCTTAAGATTTTTGAGTTGGATATGAAAAAGGAATACAACCATTTATGGGCTCAATGCCAAAATTGTCATATATTAAGTTATACAAAATCTTTTGCAGCACAAATGGATATTTGTGACTTTTGTGGATATCATTTTCAAATGAGTAGTTCCAATAGAATAACGCTTTTGATTGATCCAGGAACTTGGAATCCCATAAATGATAATTTGGTATCTAGGGACCCCCTTAGATTTCATTCCAAGAGAAATCCTTATAAGGATCGTATCCGTTTTTATAAAAAAAAGACCGGTTTAACTGAAGCTGTTCAAACAGGTTTAGGTCAACTAAATGCTATCAAGATAGCAATTGGGGTTATGGATTTTAAGTTTATGGGGGGTAGTATGGGATCTGCAGTAGGCGAGAAAATCACTCGTTTAATCGAATATGCTATTAAGAAATCTATACCCGTTGTTATCGTGTGTGCTTCTGGAGGAGCGCGCATGCAAGAAGGTAGTTTGAGCTTGATGCAAATGGCTAAAATTTCTTCTGCTTCATATAATTATCAATTAAATAAAAAATTATTCTATGTATCAATTCTTACATCTCCTACAGCTGGCGGAGTTACAGCTAGTTTTGCTATGTTGGGAGATGTCATCATTTCTGAGCCTAATACTTACATTGCGTTTGCGGGTAAACGAATAATTGAACAAACATTACAGAAAGGAGTACCCGAGAAGTTACAAGTGTCTGAGTATTTATTCCGTAAAGGCTTATTCGATTCAATCGTACCACGTTATCTTTTAAAGGGTGTTCTGAATGAGTTATTTCAGTTACATGGGTTCTTATAAGGTTTTGAATAGAAAAAAATTTTCAAGTTATTTAATTATTTTTAGTTTATAGCGAACAAGTATTTAATTCATTGTAATCAAAGAAATAAGAAGAATGGCGTTTTCTTGGGTCACATAAGTCCACTTGTAGTAAGAATACAAAAATTAAGATAATTTTTTTTCCCAGGGTCTTCTTTTATTCTACCGGCATTCATTATTAGTAATTAATCACTCTCTATTAAATAAATAAGATTCTTTCTTACAGAAATTTAAATAGGAAAGGAATTAGGGAAAAAAAATGCCGCTCTTATTCTGTCTTAGTATAGTCTTAATTAATTGGAATTTTTATATTATTTTCATTAATATTATTTATATTTTCTTAGGATTTAATTCTATTAAAATTGAAAATAAGTAATTAAATTAGAATATGTTAGTATATGAAAATGTATATTTAAATAAAATAATAATAGTGAATAATACATAAATATAGCAGGGGATACAAAAATTTAAAATAAATTAAATAGGGAATAAAAGTAATTTCTATATTCTCTGAGAATCCACTTTTCTTTTTTATTAGAAATCCCTGTATTAGATTAATGTATTAGATTAATTAGAGTCGTAAATTTAGAATCTTATTTTTAAGATAAGAACGAAAGAAGAATAAAAAAAGGATTAGAGTCGATTATCATACATATTTGTGTATAAATTAAAAAGGGTACACTTAATTTATTTCTATATTCCTTATTCCTTGCACTTATTAATTACTTAATATTATTTTATAATAGATATACTTATCATAAGATATCTTTCCTTATAAGAGGTACAAATATTAAATCGAGGCATGTATTCTATGACAAATCTAAATTTACCCTCTCTTTTTGTGCCCTTAGTGGGCCTAGTATTTCCTGCAATTGCAATGGCTTCTTTATTTTTTTTTGTCCAAAAAAATAAGATTGTCTAGATGCGTGCGATCGGAACAAGTCTGATCAATTAATTTCAACACTAAATCATAATAAGGGTTTAAGTTTAGTGAATTATGGTATGATATGTGGTTCCTTATCAAAAAAAAAAAGAAAGAGCTATTAATGGATACATGATATATGACTAAATCCTCTATATAGGGATATAGCTAATTAAAAAGGGAAGAAGATCAATTAATATGTAAAATATAAACTGGAAATCTATTTAACCAACTGTTGCTAATGGTTCACAATAAAATAGTAATAGTACTAATTGATGAAAGTTACTTCGGGGGCAAGAAAATAAAAATCAAATGAATTTGAATTATTCTCTGAATTTCAATCAAATACAAGAGGATCTAGTATAGTAGAATATGAATTGGCGATCAGAACATATATGGATAGAACTTATAAGAGGATCTAGAAAAACAAGTAATTTTTGCTGGGCCTGTATCCTTTTTTTAGGTTCGTTAGGATTTTTAATAGTTGGAACTTCCAGTTATCTTGGTAGGAATTTGATATCTGTATTTCCCTATGAGCAAATTGTTTTTTTTCCACAAGGAATTGTGATGTCTTTCTATGGAATCGCGGGTTTATTTATTAGCTCCTATTTATGGTGTACAATGTTGTTGAATATCGGTAGTGGTTATGATCGATTTGATAGAAAAGAAGGAATAGGATGTATTTTTCGTTGGGGATTTCCTGGAAAAAACCGTCGAATTTTTCTTCGTTTCTTTATCAAGGATATCCAAGCAATCAAAATAGAGAGTAAAACAATTCTTTATCCTCGTCGTGTTCTTTATATAGAAATATGGGGTCAGGGAGTGATTCCCTTAATTAATACTGATGAGAATTTTACTCCACGACAAATCGAACAAAAAGCTGTGGAATTGGCCGATTTCTTGGATGTACCGATTGAAATTTTTTGAAATAAGAACTTTTAGGTACCCACTTCATTTTTTTGTCTGGAAATCAAAATTTTATTTGTCATTTAAAGTTTTTTTAGTATTCAGCAAAAATAACAAACAGAGATTCAATTGATTTAAATTTGTCCAATTGGAATATTTGAGAACAACATTTGCTTATTATTCTTTTCTGATCCAAAGTAAATCTTTTTTTTTCTATTTCCCTCTTTTTTCTACATTTAAGGATTAAAAAATTATACAAAAATAGGGAATAGATCCATAGGTTCCATATCTTGTTATAGAAATCATGCTTTAAAAATAAGATAAAGTTGACGAATAAAGTAACTTCAGTAACAATTCAGAGATCAAAAGTGAAAAAAAAGAAAACATTAACCTCTCTTCCTTATCTTGCATTTATAGTATTTTTGCCCTGGTGGGTCTCTCTAGCGTTTAATAAATATTTGGAACCTTGGATTACTGATTGGTGGAATATCGGGCAATCTGAAACGCTTTTGAATGATATTCAAGAAAAAAAGATTGTAGAAACATTCATAGAATTACAAGAATTATTCTTATTAGATGAAATAATAAAGGAATACCCGGGGACACATCTAGAAAAGTTTCGGATAGGAATCCATAAAGAAATTATGCAATTGGTCAAAACACGCAGTGAATATAATTTACATATATTTTTGCATTTTTCGACAAATATAATCTGTTTCACTATTCTAAGTGGTTATTTTATTATGCGTAGTAAAGAACTTTCCATTCTTAATTCTTGGGTTCAGGAATTTCTTTATAATCTAAGTGACACAATAAAAGCTTTTTCAATTCTATTAGTTACTGATTTATGGATTGGATTCCACTCGCCTCACGGTTGGGAACTAATGATTGGTTCGTTTTACAACGATTTTGGGTTGGCTCATAATGAAAAAATAATATCTGGTCTTGTTTCCACTTTTCCAGTTATTCTAGATACAATTGTGAAATATTGGATTTTCCATTATTTAAATCGTGTATCTCCTTCACTTGTGGTCATTTATCATTCAATGAATGAATAAAGAAGTCATTTAATATTTTGTTATCAATCAACTCAAAAAGTTTCTTTTCTTTATGCATAAATAAAGTATTTCAATCTTACTTATTCTTTATATTTCTAGCTCTTCAAAGTATTCTTGGATATTCTAGTACAATTATTCGATTACAATGCCAGACTCATGGATAGGGAACTATATTAGCTACCTACCTAATTTATTGTAGAAATTTCGAGATCAATAATTGGATCATGCAAAATAGAAATACTTTTTTTTGGTAAGGGAACAGATAACTCGATCTATTTCTGTATCGATTATGATATATATAATAACTCATACATCCATTTCAAACGCATATCCCATTTTTGCGCAGAAAGGTTATGAAAATCCGCGCGAAGCGACTGGACGAATTGTATGTGCTAATTGTCATTTAGCTAATAAGCCTGTGGATATTGAAGTTCCACAAGCTGTACTTCCTGATACTGTATTCGAAGCAGTTGTTAGAATCCCTTATGATATGCAACTGAAACAAGTTCTTGCTAATGGTAAAAAGGGAGGTTTGAATGTAGGGGCTGTTCTTATTTTACCAGAGGGATTTGAATTAGCTCCTCCCGATCGTATTTCTCCTGAGATGAAAGAAAAGATAGGCAATCTTTCTTTTCAGAATTATAGGCCCACTAAAAGAAATATTCTTGTTATAGGTCCCGCTCCCGGTCAGAAATATAGTGAAATTGTCTTCCCTATCCTTTCTCCGGACCCCGCTGTGAAGAAAGATGTTCATTTCTTAAAATATCCCATATATGTAGGTGGGAATCGGGGAAGGGGTCAGATTTATCCCGATGGGAGCAAGAGTAACAATACAGTTTATAATGCTACAACCACGGGTATAGTAAGTAAAATAGTACGTAAAGAAAAGGGTGGATACGAAATAACCATAGCTGATGTATCAGATGGGCATCTTGTGGTTGATATTATACCT